TAGGAATGTGGTACAAGTAATTCCCGACATCTGGTAGAAAAAGAATATAAACAAGCAAAAGGCTTTTCATACTTTTTTTATCATACATAATTGCCAACAAGAATTTGGTTCTTTTTACGAACTTGTAAATTCTAGGATCTAGAAATTCATTTCGGACAATTGAACCTTCTCAAACTGTTTCTTTTTAAGAACTAAAAAGATTTGTGCCAAAATAACAGATGCCAAGAAGAACAAAAGGCCTTGTACACGTAATGGATCTTGAAGTACTATTTCTGCATCTCCCTGACCAAATCCACCCACATTAGGATTACTCGTTAATGGTTGATCAAGTTTGATGGATTCACCCTCTGAAACAAGAAGTTCTGGTCCTGGAGGGATAATATCAACCACTTGACGTCCATCCGATGCATCCGCTATGGTTATTTCGTATCCCCCCTTTTCTTTTCGTATGATTTTGTTTACTATACCCGCTGCTGTAGCATTATAAACTGTATTGTTACTCTTGCTCCCGTCGGGATAAATCTGACCCCTTCCCCTGTTCCCGCCTACATATATGGGATATTTTAAGAAGTGAACATCTTTCTTAGTAGCGGGGTCCGGGGAAAGAATAGGAAAGGTGATTTCACTATATTTCTGACCAGGAACAGGGCCTATCACAAGAATATTTTTTTGAGCGGGGCGATAGCTCTGAAAGGACAGATTGCCTATCTTTTCTTTCATCTCGGGAAAAATACGATCGGGGGGGGCTAATTCAAACCCCTCAGGTAAAATAAGAACAGCCCCCACATTCAAAGCCCCCTTTTTACCATTAGCAAGAACTTGTTTCAGTTGCATATCATAAGGAATTCGAACAACTGCTTCAAATACAGTATCAGGAAGTACCGCTTGTGGAACCTCAATATCCACGGGCTTATTAGCTAAATGGCAATTGGCACATACAATACGCCCAGTCGCTTCTCGTGGATTTTCATAGCCCTGTTGTGCAAAAATGGGATAGGCATTTGAAATGTATGTCTGAGTTATTATATATATCGTGAGCGATACGGAAATGGATCGAGTAATCTGTTCCTTTATCCAAGAAAAGGTATTTCTAGTTTGCATGGTCCAATCATTGATCCCGAGAATTTCTACAATAAATTAGGTAGGTCGCTAGTATAGTTCCCTATCCACGATTCTGCTATTTACTGAAATAATTTTACTGGAATATAGGAGGAATCCCCTGGATGGATAGAAATATAAAGAGTAAGTAAGATTTTGGACGCTTTGCTTATATACAAAGTAACAAACATTATAATAACATTATAATTATAATTGGATTAATATTAGTGGATCATTTTTCAGTCATTCTCATTTTTCAGTCATTCATTGAATGATAAATCACTACAAGTGACGGAGATAGACGATTTAAATAACGGAAGATCCAATATTTCAAAATTGTATCTATAATGACTGGAAAAGTGGAAACAAGACCAGATATAATTTGATCGTTATGAGCAAATCCAAAATCTTTGTAGACAGAGCCAAGCATTAGTTCCCAACCATGGGGCGAATGGAATCCGATACATAAATCAGTTAATAAAAGAATAGAAAAAGCTTTTATTGTGTCGCTTAAGTTATATAGGAATTCCTGAACCCAAGAGTTAAGAATAACAAGTTCTTCATTACCCAGAATAGAATAACCGCTTAGAATAACGAAACAGATTATATTTGTCGAGAAGTGCAAAATCGTATGGATACGATCCTCATTGTACATCTTGATCAATTGGATCGTTTCTTTGTGGATTCTTATACTAAGCTTTTGTAGATGTGTCTCCGGGTATTCTTTTATCATTTCGTCCAACAGGAAGAGTTCCTCTAATTCTATGAATTTTTCTAGAATACCCTTTTCTTGAATATCATTCAAAAGGGTTTCGGATTGCCTAGTATTCCACCAATTAGTAATCCAAGATTCCAGACTTTTATTAAATGAGAGAGAGATCCACCAGGGCAAAAATACTATAGATGCAAGATATAGAAGGGGAGTGAATGCTTTCTTTTTTGCCATTTTTTTTTCATCTGTGAATTGTTAATGAACCCACCTTATTTGTCGACTGTATACGATCTAATATTTCTATCAAGCATGAGTTCTATTACAAGGTATCGAGCCTATGAATCTATTCCCCGTTTTTTATTTGTGATTCAGTGGGTAGTCCTTGAATCTAGAAAGAATACAGAAATAGAATAGAATAAGAGTCCACTTTGAATTCGAATGAAGAAATAATCAAAAAAATTGTTTTGTTTCCAGATATATCAATTGGTCAAATTCGAAGCAATTTACTCCTTTCGATGAATGCCCAAAAGAGCCATTTCAAGTAATGACTATTATTAGTATTTCGAGACGAAAGAACTCCCTTTCTATCGAAATATTTTATATTTCGAAAAAATTTCGCTGGCTCCCATAGTCCCGGAATAATTGAGATAAATTTCTGAAGAATAGTGTGATGTAATGATCAAAAATGAGCGGAAAAACAAGACAGAAATTGGATAGTTATAAGAGATCCAATCGTTTGGTTATTAAGGAACCCAAAAGAAAGGATAAAAAGAAACGTCGATTGATAAAAAGAAAAGAGAGATAATTTACAAGATATGATCTATCTGTATCTAATGTATCAATTCAAACTATTGGACCTAAAAAAAAATAATTTTTTTTTTCTTTATTCAGAAATGTTTTGATATATGAGATGAATCTATTATTTCGATTTGTTACTTGGTTTGTTACTGAATTGAGTTGAGTAGATTTCCATAATACGCAAAAAAGACCATTTTTGCGGACAAAAACAGTTTCGTTTTATGGTTGTTCCATATACGTCTACTTTGGCTCGAATGAGCGTTCTGAAGAAACTTCAGTTAAATTATGCTATAGAAGCTATAGAAAAAAGGATTTTCCCTCCTGATGAGAAAGCATTTATTCTTCAATTCATTTCAAAATACTTCAATTGGTACACGCAAGAAATAGGCCAATTCAGCAGCTTTTTGTTCAATTTCTCGTGGAGTCAAATTCTCATCAGTACGAGTCAAGGGAATGGCCCCCTGGCCTCTGATTTCCATATAAAGGACACGACGGGCATAAATACCCTCTTTAACTTCTATTCTGATGGACTGAATATCTTTCATAAGGAATCGAAGGAAGATGCGACGGTTTTTTCCAGGAAATCCCCAACGAAAAATACACACTATTCCTTCTTTTCTATCGAATCGATCATAACCACTACCCACATTCCACGAAATTGTGCACCACAAATAGGAGCTAATAAAGAGACCTGCAATCCCATAGAAAGACATCACAATCCCTTGTGGAAAAAAAATGATTTGCTGAGACGGAAATAAGGATATCAAATTCCTACCAAGATAACTGGAAGTTCCAACCAATAGGAATCCTAATGAACCTAAAAAAAGGATAAAGGCCCAGCAGAAATTACTTGTTTTTCGAGACCCCATTATAAGTTCTATCCATATATGTTCTGATCGCCAACTCATACTAGATCCGGTTGCATTTTATTGGAATTGAGAGAATAACCCAAATGAATTTTACTTTACTCTTTGTGTTTCCGAAGTAACTCTCATCAACTAGCACTATTCTGATGTAAACCTTTAGGAGTAATTCATTGAATTGGTTAGATCTAAAATAATAACACCCCCTTCATATGATCCCCTATAGATATCTACCTACATTTAGATACATTGACTTTACATTTCAGACATCCGCCGATCCTGATCTAGTTGAAAATAGTTATAATTCATTTCCATATATATCATGTTTCCGCATACATAAGAGTTTATGTTCGGAGGAAACCACACCTTATGCCATATTCCACTAAATAGATATCTGTGTTATGATCCAAGTCTAAGTCTTGACAAAAAAAATGGATGAGATTTGGTCCCATCGGATCTAAAAAATCTTGTTTTTTTGAATAGGAAGAGATAAAGAAGCCATTGCCATTGCCGGAAATACTAGGCCCACTAAAGGCACCAAGACAGCGGGTAAGTTGAAATTTATCATAGAATGGGTACCTCGATTTAATATTTGTAATTTGTACCTGTTATTCTTATAGTGTTATAAAGATATCTTATAATAATTATAATTCGTATATAATTATACTATAAGTGGGTATATATAATAATTGAGTAATGAGTATATAATAAGTGCAAGGAATGTAGAACTAAATAAATGGACTTATTAATTTCATCTTTATACATGAAATATATGTATGATAATCCGTTGATTATTCTTCTTTTATTATTATTATATTATTCTTCTCTTGTTCTTGTCTTATAATTTTAATAAAAAAAAAAATATTTCTGCAACTTTCACTTTTTATTCTTTCTTCAATTAGATCTTATGTCACCAAAGAAAACTCTATTCTTCTTATTTTTACTTTGATTCCGATAAACTAACTACTTGTTCGCCACAAATAAAAAATAAAATAATTGAACTTAAAGCTCTACTTGATTGAATTTTTATTCAAAGGAAAGAAAGCGTGGAGCTGAAATAACTCACTCAGAACGCCCTTTAAAGGATTACGTGGTACGATTGGATCGAATAAGCCCTTATGGAATAAATATTCAGCTGCTTGTGAACCTTCAGGTACTGTCTTATTCAATGTTTGTTCAATTACCCTTTTACCCGCAAATGCAATGTAAGCATTGGGTTCGGCAATAATGATATCCCCCAACATACCAAAACTAGCTGTCACCCCACCAGTAGTAGGAGATGTAAGGATTGATACATAGAATAACTTTTTATTTGATTGATAATCATATAAAGCGGAAGATATTTTAGCCATTTGCATCAAGCTCAAACTTCCTTCTTGCATGCGTGCTCCTCCGGAAGCACACACTAGAATAAGAGGTAGAAATTTATTGGTAGCATACTCGATCAAACGGGTGATTTTCTCGCCTACTACAGATCCCATACTACCTCCCATAAACTGAAAATCCATAACCCCAATTGCTATGGGAAT